GTTAATGTAGCTTAAATTTTTATAAAGCAAGACACTGAAAATGTCTAGATGGGCATTATTGCCCCATCAACACAAAGGTTTGGTCCTGGCCTTTCTATTAGTTCTTGGCAGACTTACACATGCAAGCATCCGCATCCCAGTGAGAATGCCCTCCAAATCATTAAAGACTAAAAGGAGCGGGCATCAAGCACACTATACTAGTAGCTCATAACGCCTTGCTTAGCCACACCCCCACGGGATACAGCAGTGACAAGAATTAGGCTATGAACGAAAGTTTGACCTAGCCATGCTAATTAGGGTTGGTAAATTTCGTGCCAGCCACCGCGGTCATACGATTGACCCAAACTAATAGATACCCGGCGTAAAGAGTGTCAAAGAACAATATAAAAATAAAGTCAAACCTTAATTAAGCTGTAAAAAGCCATAATTAAAATTAAGTTAAACTACGAAAGTAACTTTACCATAAACTGAATACACGACAACTAAGACCCAAACTGGGATTAGATACCCCACTATGCTTAGTCGTAAACTTAAATAATCCTAAAACAAGATTATTCGCCAGAGTACTATCGGCAACAGCCCAAAACTCAAAGGACTTGGCGGTGCTTCATATCCTTCTAGAGGAGCCTGTTCTGTAAACGATAAACCACGATTAACCTCACCAATCCTTGCTACTTCAGTCTATATACCGCCATCTTCAGCAAACCCTAAAAAAGGAACGAAAGTAAGCACAACTACCGCACGTAAAAACGTTAGGTCAAGGTGTAACCTATGGATTGGGAAGAAATGGGCTACATTTTCTATAATAAGAACACCCCTTAAACTCACACGAAAGTTTTTATGAAACCTAAAAACTAAAGGAGGATTTAGCAGTAAATTAAGAATAGAATGCTTAATTGAATAAGGCCATGAAGCACGCACACACCGCCCGTCACCCTCCTCAAGTGCCATAGCAAAGCCCCAGATTGCTAACCCATGCTAAGCAAGCGTACAAGAGGAGACAAGTCGTAACAAGGTAAGCATACCGGAAGGTGTGCTTGGATAAACAAGATGTAGCTTAAACAAAGCATCTAGTTTACACCTAGAAGATTCCACAACTCGTGCACATCTTGAACTATATCTAGCCCATACTCCTCCTCACTACTACTACTATAAGTCAATCAAATAAAACATTTACCATACATCTAAAGTATAGGAGATAGAAATTTAATTATCAATGGCGCTATAGAGAAAGTACCGTAAGGGAAAGATGAAAGAATTATTAAAAGTAGAAAAAAGCAAAGTTTACCCCTTGTACCTTTTGCATAATGATTTAACTAGTAATAATTTAGCAAAGAGACCTTAAGTTAAATTACCCGAAACCAGACGAGCTACTTATGAGCAGTGACTAGAACAAACTCATCTATGTGGCAAAATAGTGAGAAGACTTATAGGTAGAGGTGAAAAGCCTAACGAGCCTGGTGATAGCTGGTTGTCCAAGAAAGGAATTTCAGTTCAACATTAAACAATACTAAAAACCATATTAAGTTCCAACGTATGTTTAACTGTTAGTCTAAAAAGGTACAGCTTTTTAGAAATGGATACAACCTTTACTAGAGAGTAACATAAAACTTAAACCATAGTTGGCCTAAAAGCAGCCATCAATTAAGAAAGCGTTCAAGCTCAACAACAAAAACAAGTTTTAATTTCAACAATAAACAAAAAACTCCTAGCCTGACTATTGGACTAATCTATTTAATTATAGAAGAAATACTGTTAATATGAGTAACAAGAAAAACTTTCTCCTTGCACAAGCTTATATCAGTAACTGATAATATACTGATAGTTAACAACTAATAAATATAACCTAACACTAAACTATTTTATAATCGCACTGTTAATCCAACACAGGCGTGCACCAAGGAAAGATTAAAAAGAGTAAAAGGAACTCGGCAAACACAAACCCCGCCTGTTTACCAAAAACATCACCTCTAGCATAACTAGTATTAGAGGCACTGCCTGCCCAGTGACAATCGTTAAACGGCCGCGGTATCTTGACCGTGCAAAGGTAGCATAATCACTTGTTCTCTAAATAAGGACTTGTATGAATGGCCACACGAGGGTTTTACTGTCTCTTACTCTTAATCAGTGAAATTGACCTCCCCGTGAAGAGGCGGGGATAATGCAATAAGACGAGAAGACCCTATGGAGCTTTAATTAATCAACTCAAAAAGCATAAAATAATACCACCAAGGGATAACAAAGCTTTAGATGAGCTGACAATTTCGGTTGGGGTGACCTCGGAGTATAAAAAACCCTCCGAGTGATTAAAACTTAGGCCTACCAGCCAAAGTATAGTATCACTTATTGATCCAAAATTTTGATCAACGGAACAAGTTACCCTAGGGATAACAGCGCAATCCTATTCTAGAGTCCATATCGACAATAGGGTTTACGACCTCGATGTTGGATCAGGACATCCTAATGGTGCAGCAGCTATTAAGGGTTCGTTTGTTCAACGATTAAAGTCCTACGTGATCTGAGTTCAGACCGGAGTAATCCAGGTCGGTTTCTATCTATTACGCATTTCTCCCAGTACGAAAGGACAAGAGAAATAAGGCCAACTTTAAAAAAGCGCCTTCAAACAATTAGTGACCCAGTCTCAACCTAATAACCTAGCGCAAACATACCCTGCCCAAGATCAGGGCTTTGTTGAAGTGGCAGAGTACGGCAATTGCATAAAACTTAAGCTTTTATACCCAGAGATTCAAATCCCCTCTTCAACAAATGTTTATAATTAACATTCTAATACTCATTCTCCCTATCCTCTTAGCTGTAGCATTCCTAACGCTAGTAGAACGTAAAATCCTAGGCTATATACAATTCCGAAAAGGACCAAATATCGTAGGCCCATACGGCTTACTACAACCCTTCGCCGACGCAATCAAACTATTCACTAAAGAACCATTACGACCAGCCACATCTTCAACTACCATATTTATAATTGCACCCGTACTTGCACTAGCCCTAGCTCTCACAATATGAGCTCCCCTACCCATACCGCACCCACTCATCAACATAAACCTAGGAGTACTATTTATACTAGCAATATCAAGCCTAGCTGTCTACTCCATCTTATGATCCGGATGAGCTTCCAATTCAAAATACGCTCTAATTGGAGCTCTGCGAGCAGTAGCACAAACAATCTCATACGAAGTAACACTAGCTATTATCCTATTATCAGTACTTCTAATAAACGGCTCTTTCACTCTATCCACACTAAACACCACACAAGAAAAACTATGACTACTCTTTCCTTCATGACCGCTAGCTATAATATGATTTATCTCCACTTTAGCAGAAACTAACCGAGCCCCTTTCGACCTTACAGAAGGAGAATCAGAACTCGTATCTGGCTTTAACGTAGAATACGCTGCTGGTCCTTTCGCCCTATTCTTCCTAGCAGAATATGCCAACATTATCATAATAAATATATTCACAACTATCTTATTTCTAGGAGCATTCCACGACCCCTATATACCAGAATTATGTACAACAAACCTAATTGTCAAGTCACTACTACTAACAATATCCTTCCTATGAATCCGAGCATCCTACCCCCGATTCCGATATGACCAACTAATACATCTCCTTTGAAAAAACTTCCTCCCACTAACACTAGCTCTCTGCATATGACATATCTCATTACCCATCATAACAGCAGGTATCCCACCCCAAACATAAAACAAGAAATATGTCTGACAAAAGAGTTACTTTGATAGAGTAAATAATAGAGGTTTAAATCCTCTTATTTCTAGAACAATAGGAGTCGAACCTACCCTTAAGAATTCAAAATTCTTTGTGCTACCACACTACACCATAATCTACAGTAAGGTCAGCTAAATAAGCTACCGGGCCCATACCCCGGAAATGTTGGTTTATATCCTTCCCATACTAATTAACCCATTCGTCTCTATCACCCTACTAACAACCCTCATCCTAAGCACAACAATTGTCACTATTAGCTCCCATTGATTGTTCGCCTGAATCGGACTAGAAATAAACATAATAGCTATTATCCCCATCATAATAAAAAAGCCTAACCCCCGAGCCACAGAAGCCTCAGCCAAATACTTTCTAACACAAGCCACAGCATCCTCATTACTCATACTAGCAATTATTATTAACCTAATACACTCCAGCCAATGAACCATCATAAAATTATTCGACCCAACAGCATCCATCCTAATAACAATAGCTTTAGCCATTAAACTAGGATTATCCCCTTTTCACTTTTGAGTACCAGAAGTTACACAAGGTGTTCCCCTAAGCACAGGACTAATTCTACTTACGTGACAAAAACTCGCACCCATCTCAATCCTTTATCAAATTTCACCATCAATCAATCTACCCCTAATAATTACTATATCCTTTCTATCGATTCTAATCGGAGGCTGAGGTGGACTAAACCAAACGCAACTCCGAAAAATCATAGCCTACTCATCAATTGCTCACATAGGATGAATAACCGCTATTTTATTATACAACCCAGCCCTCACCCTACTAAATCTATTAATTTACATTGTAATAACCTTCACCATATTTATGCTACTTATCCAAAACTCCACTACCACCACACTACTACTATCCCAAACATGAAATACAACACCTGTTATAACAACCTTTACTATACTCACCCTACTCTCCATAGGAGGACTTCCTCCACTCACAGGCTTTATACCCAAATGAATAATTATTCAAGAACTAACAAAAAACGATACCCTCATCCTACCCACCCTCATAGCCATCACAGCTCTACTCAACCTATACTTTTATATACGCCTTACCTACTCTACAGCACTAACCCTATTTCCCTCCACCAATAACATAAAAATAAAATGACAATTCTACCCTACAAAACGAATAACCCTCCTACCAACAGCAATCGTACTATCCACAATACTCCTACCCCTCACACCAGCATTCTTTATCCTACTATAGGGGTTTAGGTTAAATAAGACCAAGAGCCTTCAAAGCCCTAAGCAAGTATAATTTTACTTAACCCCTGCCCAATAAGGATTGCAAGACTATATCTTACATCAATTGAATGCAAATCAAACACTTTAATTAAGCTAAATCCTCACTAGATTGGAGGGATACATCTCCCACGAACTTTTAGTTAACAGCTAAATACCCTAGTAAACTGGCTTCAATCTACTTCTCCCGCCGCGAGAAAAAAAAGGCGGGAGAAGTCCCGGCAGGATTGAAGCTGCTTCTTTGAATTTGCAATTCAAAATGATCATTCACTACAGGACTTGGTAAAAAGAGGACTTTACCTCTGTCTTTAGATTTACAGTCTAATGCCTACTCGACCATTTTACCTATGTTCATTAACCGATGACTATTCTCTACCAATCACAAAGACATTGGTACCCTGTATTTACTATTTGGCGCCTGGGCAGGAATAGTAGGTACCGGTCTAAGTTTGTTGATTCGTGCTGAATTAGGTCAACCTGGCACACTTATCGGAGACGACCAGCTTTATAATGTTCTAGTGACAGCTCATGCCTTCGTAATAATTTTCTTTATAGTTATACCTATTATAATTGGAGGTTTTGGGAACTGATTAGTCCCCTTAATAATTGGAGCTCCTGACATAGCATTCCCCCGTCTAAACAACATAAGCTTCTGACTACTCCCCCCTTCCTTTCTACTACTAATAGCATCTTCAATAATTGAGGCCGGCGCAGGTACAGGCTGAACTGTTTACCCTCCTCTAGCCGGAAATCTGGCACATGCAGGAGCCTCAGTAGACCTTACCATTTTCTCTCTACATTTAGCCGGTGTATCTTCAATCCTTGGAGCTATTAACTTCATCACAACTATTATCAATATAAAACCACCCGCTATAACTCAATACCAAACACCCCTCTTCGTCTGATCAGTCTTAGTCACAGCAGTCTTACTTTTACTATCATTACCTGTTCTAGCAGCCGGAATTACTATACTACTAACCGATCGAAACCTAAACACAACCTTTTTCGACCCGGCAGGAGGAGGTGACCCAATCTTATATCAACACTTATTCTGATTTTTTGGCCATCCTGAAGTATATATTTTAATTCTACCTGGCTTTGGAATAATTTCACACATCGTTACTTATTATTCAGGGAAAAAAGAACCTTTTGGGTATATGGGAATAGTATGAGCTATGGTTTCTATTGGTTTCCTAGGTTTTATTGTATGAGCCCATCATATGTTCACAGTTGGAATAGACGTGGACACACGAGCATATTTTACATCAGCTACTATAATTATCGCAATTCCTACAGGAGTAAAAGTTTTCAGTTGACTAGCGACACTTCACGGAGGAAATATTAAATGATCTCCTGCCCTAATATGAGCTCTAGGCTTTATCTTCTTATTCACAGTAGGAGGTTTAACCGGTATCATCCTAGCTAATTCATCCCTAGATATTATCCTTCATGACACCTACTATGTGGTTGCTCATTTTCACTATGTGCTTTCAATAGGAGCTGTCTTTGCCATCATAGGAGGCTTCGTTCACTGATTTCCACTATTTTCAGGATATACACTCAACCCAACATGAACAAAAATTCAATTCGTAATTATATTCGTAGGTGTAAATATAACATTCTTCCCACAACACTTCCTAGGCCTATCTGGAATACCTCGCCGATATTCTGACTATCCAGATGCTTACACAACATGAAACACCATTTCATCAATAGGCTCATTTATCTCACTAACAGCAGTTATACTAATAATCTTTATTATCTGAGAAGCATTCGCATCCAAACGAGAAGTATTAGCGGTAGACCTCACTTCCACAAACCTTGAATGGCTAAACGGATGTCCTCCACCATACCACACATTCGAAGAACCAGTATACGTCAACTTAAAACATTCAAGAAAGGAAGGAATCGAACCCCCTCTAATCGGTTTCAAGCCAACATCATAACCATTATGTCTTTCTTTATGAACGAGATATTAGTAAAGTCTTACGTAACTTTGTCAAAGTTAAATCACAAGTGAAAATCCTGTATATCTCTATGGCTTATCCCTTTCAACTAGGCTTACAAGACGCAGCATCACCCGTTATAGAAGAACTTCTACAATTTCACGACCATGCATTGATGATCGTCTTTTTAATTAGCTCCTTAGTTCTTTATATCATTACACTAATGCTAACAACCAAATTAACTCACACTAGTACAATAGACGCTCAAGAAGTAGAGACTATTTGAACTGTCCTCCCGGCCGTTATTCTAATCATAATCGCCCTACCTTCTCTACGAATTCTCTACATAATAGACGAAATTAATAATCCCTCTCTTACCGTAAAAACAATAGGACATCAATGATACTGAAGCTATGAATATACCGACTACGAAGACCTAAACTTTGACTCATACATAATTCCAACCTCAGATCTAAAACCAGGCGAACTACGATTATTAGAAGTAGATAATCGAATGGTTCTACCTATACAAATGACAATTCGAATATTAGTCTCCTCAGAAGATGTATTACACTCATGAGCTGTCCCTTCCCTAGGCCTAAAAACAGACGCAATTCCTGGCCGCCTAAACCAAACAACCCTAATATCAACACGACCTGGTCTGTTCTACGGACAATGTTCAGAAATTTGCGGCTCTAACCACAGCTTTATACCAATCGTTCTCGAACTAGTACCTTTAGAGAACTTTGAAAAATGATCTGCATCCATATTATAATTTCACTAAGAAGCTAAACCAGCGTTAACCTTTTAAGTTAAAGATTGAGAGTTATAAACTCCCCTTAGTGATATGCCACAACTAGATACATCAACATGGCTCCTTACCATTCTCTCTATAATCTTCACCCTGTTCGCACTACTTCAACTAAAAATTTCAAAGCACTTTTACTCTCCTTCCCCTAAACCAGTAGACACCAAACTACAAAAACAACAAACCCCTTGAAACCATACATGAACGAAAATCTATTTGCCTCTTTCATAATCCCAGTTGTACTAGGTATTCCCATTACTACCCTAATTATTATATTTCCCACCATGCTATTCCCAACACCAAATCGACTAATCAATAACCGCATGGTCGCTATCCAGCAATGACTTACCAAACTCACATCAAAACAACTAATAATTACACATAGCCCTAAAGGACAAACCTGATCCCTAATACTCATCTCACTTTTCCTTTTCATCGCTTCCACAAATCTTCTTGGAATATTACCTCACTCATTCACACCTACCACTCAACTCTCTATAAATTTAGGCATAGCTATTCCACTATGAGCTGGCACCGTCTTTATCGGCTTCCGTAATAAGACAAAAATATCTCTAGCTCACCTTTTACCATTAGGCACACCCACTTTCCTAATTCCTATATTGGTAATAATCGAAACTATTAGCCTATTTATTCAACCCTTAGCCCTAGCAGTGCGGCTAACAGCGAATATCACAGCAGGTCACCTACTACTACATCTAATCGGAAGCGCAACCCTTGCATTAATAAGCATTAACCTATTCACAGCTCTCATCACATTTATTATTCTCACCCTATTAATCATCCTTGAGTTCGCTGTAGCGCTGATCCAAGCCTACGTATTTACCCTACTAGTAAGCCTATACTTGCAAGACAATACATAATGACCCACCAAACCCACTCATACCACATAGTAAATCCCAGTCCTTGACCACTCACAGGAGCTCTCTCAGCATTCCTCATAACATCAGGCCTAATCATATGATTCCATTTCAACTCAATAATTTTACTAACCCTAAGTTTTTTAACAAATATCCTAACAATATACCAATGATGACGAGATATCATCCGAGAAAGTACTTTCCAGGGTCACCACACACCAACCGTTCAAAAAGGACTTCGATATGGCATAATTCTATTTATCTTATCAGAAGTCCTATTTTTCACAGGCTTTTTCTGAGCCTTTTATCACTCAAGCCTTGCCCCTACTCCTGAACTAGGAGGCTCCTGACCGCCAACAGGTATCCATCCTCTAAACCCACTAGAAGTCCCACTCCTCAATACTTCTGTACTACTAGCTTCTGGTGTATCTATTACTTGAGCCCACCATAGTCTCATAGAAGGTAACCGTAAGCATATACTCCAAGCTCTCTTCATTACGATCATACTCGGTCTCTATTTCACTCTACTCCAAGCATCAGAATACTATGAAGCCCCATTTACAATCTCAGATGGAGTTTACGGCTCTACTTTCTTCGTAGCCACAGGCTTCCACGGACTACATGTCATCATCGGATCCACCTTCCTTATTGTCTGCTTCATACGTCAAATAATATTCCACTTCACATCAAACCACCACTTTGGCTTCGAAGCCGCTGCTTGATATTGACATTTCGTAGATGTTGTATGATTATTCCTCTATGTATCAATCTATTGATGAGGCTCATAGTCCTTTTAGTATTAATAAGTACAACTGACTTCCAATCAGTTAGTTTCGGTACACCCCGAAAAAGAACAATAAACCTTCTATTAACATTATTAACAAATACAACCCTAGCCCTACTACTTATACTTATTGCCTTTTGACTCCCCCAACTAAACACCTATGCAGAAAAAACTAGCCCTTACGAATGTGGCTTTGATCCAATAGGATCTGCTCGCCTACCCTTCTCCATAAAATTCTTCTTAGTTGCAATTACTTTCCTTCTATTTGACCTAGAAATCGCCCTTCTACTTCCCTTGCCTTGAGCAATCCAAACAAATAATTTAACAACAATGCTTCTTATGGCCCTATTCCTAATCTCCCTACTAGCAGCTAGCCTAGCCTATGAATGAACCCAAAAAGGCCTAGAATGAGATAAATATGGTACTTAGTTTAAAGTAAAACAAGTGGTTTCGACCCATTAGACTGTGATCTAAACTCACAAGTACCAAATGTCTCTAGTCCACATTAATATCCTAGTTGCCTTTACAGTATCCCTCACAGGCTTATTAATGTACCGATCCCACCTAATATCCGCATTATTATGTCTAGAAGGCATAGTATTATCATTATTCATCTTAGCAGCCCTTACAATCCTAAATACACACTTTACCTTAGCCAACATGATACCAATCATTCTCTTAGTATTTGCAGCCTGCGAAGCAGCTATTGGACTAGCCTTACTAGTCATAGTCTCCAACACATATGGTACTGACTATGTACAAAACCTTAACCTCCTCCAATGCTAAAATTTATTATTCCTACTATCATGCTCATACCTCTGACTTGATTATCAAAGAGCAACTTTATCTGAATCAATACTACAACTCATAGCTTATTAATTAGCTTTACAAGTTTACTCTTACTTAATCAATTTAACGATAATAGCCTTAACTACTCTTTAATATTCTTCTCTGACCCCCTTTCTGCACCACTCCTAATACTAACAATATGACTTCTCCCCCTAATACTAATAGCAAGTCAATCTCACCTTCTAAAAGAACCACTCGCTCGAAAAAAACTCTACATTACAATACTGGTCATACTTCAAGTCCTCCTAATTATAACCTTCACTGCTATAGAACTAATTATATTTTATATTATATTTGAAGCCACATTAATTCCTACCCTCATCATCATCACCCGTTGAGGCAACCAAACAGAACGACTTAACGCAGGACTCTATTTCTTATTCTATACACTCATAGGATCTCTCCCCTTACTAGTAGCATTAACATATTTACAAAACACAGTAGGCTCCCTAAACTTCCTATTATTACAGTACTGAGCTCAACCATTATCAACCTCCTGATCTAACACTTTTATATGACTAGCTTGCATAATAGCCTTTCTAGTAAAAATACCCCTTTATGGGCTACATCTTTGATTACCCAAAGCACATGTAGAAGCCCCCATTGCAGGCTCAATAGTCCTTGCAGCCGTACTACTAAAACTCGGAGGCTATGGAATACTACGAATCACATCAATTCTTAACCCCCTAACAGAACACATAGCATACCCTTTCCTTGTATTATCCCTATGAGGAATAATCATAACCAGTTCTATTTGCCTACGCCAAACAGATCTAAAATCACTAATCGCATACTCCTCCGTCAGCCACATAGCACTCGTCATTGCAGCTGTCCTTATCCAAACCCCTTGAAGTTACATAGGAGCTACCGCCTTAATAATTGCCCACGGCCTTACATCCTCCATACTATTCTGCCTAGCAAACTCAAACTATGAACGCATCCACAGCCGAACTATAATCCTAGCACGAGGCCTACAAATCTTTTTTCCACTAATAGCTACTTGATGACTATTAGCATGCTTAACAAACCTTGCCCTACCTCCTACCATTAATCTAATCGGAGAGTTGCTTGTAATTATATCAACCTTCTCATGATCAAACCTTACTATTATCCTTATGGGAATAAACATTGTAATCACAGCCCTCTACTCCCTATACATACTAATCATAACACAACGTGGCAAACACACACACCATATCAACAATCTCACCCCTACTTTTACACGAGAACATGCCTTAATAGCTCTACACATTATCCCTCTCCTACTCCTATCACTAAACCCTAAAATCATTCTAGGTCCTCTTTATTGTAAGTATAGTTTAAAAAAACCATTAGTTTGTGAAACTAAAAACAGAAGATAAGACCTTCTTACTTACCGAAAAAGAATTGCAAGAACTGCTAATTCATGCGTTCCACACTTAACAATGTGGCTTTTTCAAACTTTTAAAGGATAGTAGTTATCCATTGGTCTTAGGAACCAAAAAATTGGTGCAACTCCAAATAAAAGTAATAAACTTATTTACTTCTTCCACCCTACTCACACTACTTATACTAATAGCCCCTATTATAGCATCTAGCACAGACTTCTACAAAAATAATAAATACCAACATTATGTAAAAAACATAACCCTCTTCGCTTTCATCACCAGCCTGATCCCAATAACAATATTTATCCACACAAACCAAGAAATGCTCGTCTCAAACTGACATTGAATCACCATCCACACTCTTAAATTAACACTCAGCTTTAAAATAGACTACTTTTCACTTATATTCATGCCCGTAGCACTATTCATTACATGATCTATCATAGAATTTTCAATATGATATATGCACTCCGACCCCTACATTAACCAATTCTTCAAATACTTACTCATCTTCCTCATCACCATACTTATCCTTGTCACAGCTAACAACCTCTTCCAATTATTTATTGGATGAGAGGGAGTAGGTATCATATCCTTCCTATTAATTGGCTGATGATTCGGACGAACAGATGCTAATACAGCTGCCCTTCAAGCAATCCTATATAACCGTATCGGAGACATTGGATTCCTTCTATCCATAGCCTGATTCCTACACAACACAAATGCATGAGACCTACAACAAATCTTCATACTTAACCAAAATCCCCCAATCCTCCCTCTCGTAGGAATTACATTAGCCGCAGCTGGAAAATCAGCCCAATTTGGTCTACACCCCTGACTACCCTCAGCAATAGAAGGCCCCACTCCAGTCTCAGCCCTACTCCACTCAAGCACAATAGTCGTAGCAGGAATTTTCTTACTTATCCGCTTCTACCCTTTAACAGAAAATAACAAATTTATCCAAACAACAATACTTTCTCTAGGCGCCCTTACCACCCTATTCACAGCTATCTGCGCCTTAACCCAAAATGATATCAAAAAAATCATTGCTTTCTCCACCTCTAGCCAACTCGGCCTAATAATAGTGACACTAGGCCTCAACCAACCACACCTAGCATTCCTGCATATTTGCACACACGCTTTCTTCAAAGCCATACTATTCCTATGCTCCGGCTCCATCATCCACAATTTAAATAATGAACAAGATATCCGAAAAATAGGAGGATTGTACAAAATCCTCCCCTTCACCACAACTGCCCTAATCATCGGCTGTTTCGCACTAACAGGAATACCATTCCTCACAGGATTCTATTCTAAAGACCTTATCATTGAAGCCGCCACTTCGTCTTATACCAACGCCTGAGCCCTATTACTAACACTAATTGCCACCTCCATAACAGCTATTTACAGCACTCGTATCATTTTCTTTACTCTACTAGAACAACCCCGCTTCCCTCCTCTCATAAACATTAATGAAAATAACCCCATACTAATCAACCCTATTAAACGCCTATTAATCGGAAGCATCTTTGCCGGATTCATCCTCTCCAACAGCATACCCCCAATAAACATCCCTTTAATGACTATACCCCTATACCTAAAACTAACAGCTCTCATGGTAACAATCCTAGGCTTTATTCTCGCATTTGAAATTAACAACTACTCAAAAAACCTAAAATATCCCTACTCATCAGACTCTACTAAATTTTCTACTCTACTAGGTTACTTCCCTACAATCATACATCGCTTATCCCCTCATCTAATTCTAACAATAAGCCAAAAATTCGCAACCTCCTTATTAGACCTAACTTGAACAGAAACAATTCTACCAAAAACAACAGCTCTCATTCAACTAAAAGCCTCCACACTAACTTCAAACCAAAAAGGACTTATCAAACTCTACTTCCTATCTTTCCTCATTACTATAATTCTCAGCATACTACTATTTAATTACCCCGAGTAATCTCCATAATAACCACTACACCAATAAACAAAGACCACCCAGTAACAATAACTAATCAAGTACCATAACTATACAATGCAGCAATCCCCATAGCTTCCTCACTAAAAAATCCAGAGTCCCCTGTATCATAAATAACCCAATCCCCCAGCCCATTAAACTCAAATACAATATTCACTTTTCCACCCTCTAAAATATACAACACCACTAATAACTCTAACACCAAACCCAAAACAAATCCCCCAAGTACAACTTTATTAGAAACCCAAACCTCAGGATACTGTTCAGTAGCCATAGCCGTTGTGTAACCAAACACAACTAATATCCCTCCTAAATAAATTAAAAATACTATTAAGCCTAAAAATGAGCCCCCAAAACTAAAAACAATTCCACATCCCATAGCACCACCCACAATCAACCCTAATCCACCATAGATCGGTGAAGGTTTCGAAGAAACCCCAACAAGACTAATTACAAAAATAGTGCTCATAATAAAAACAATATATATTGCCATTATTCTCACATGGACTTCAACCATGACCAATGACATGAAAAATCATCGTTGTAATTCAACTACAAGAACCCTAATGACCAACATCCGAAAAACACACCCACTAATAAAAATCCTCAATGATGCGTTCATCGATCTACCCACTCCATCTAATATCTCCTCTTGATGAAATTTTGGTTCCTTACTAGGCCTCTGCCTAATTATACAAATCCTAACAGGATTATTCCTAGCAATACATTACACGCCAGACACCTCAACTGCTTTCTCATCAGTCGCACACATCTGCCGAGACGTCAACTATGGCTGATTCATCCGCTATCTACACGCAAACGGAGCCTCCATATTCTTCATCTGTCTATACGCCCACATTGGACGTGGCCTATACTATGGTTCTTATATATTCCAAGAAACATGAAACATTGGTGTACTCTTACTATTAACAGTCATAGCCACTGCATTCGTAGGCTACGTCCTGCCCTGAGGACAAATATCATTCTGAGGCGCAACCGTCATCACCAACCTCTTATCAGCAATCCCTTATATTGGCACTACCTTAGTCGAGTGAATCTGAGGTGGATTTTCCGTAGATAAAGCAACATTAACACGCTTTTTCGCTTTCCACTTTATTCTTCCATTCATCATCACAGCATTGGCAGCCGTTCACCTACTATTCCTACACGAAACAGGATCCAACAACCCCACAGGAATCCCATCCAATATAGACATAATCCCATTCCACCCTTATTATACAATCAAAGACATCCTAGGCGCCTTACTCTTAATCTTAACCTTACTAGCATTAACCCTATTCACCCCCGACCTACTAGGAGACCCTGATAACTACACCCCAGCAAACCCACTAAGCACCCCTGCACACATCAAACCAGAATGATACTTTCTATTCGCATACGCAATCCTACGATCAATCCCTAATAAACTCGGAGGAGTCCTAGCGCTATTACTTTCCATCCTTGTCCTAATCTTTATCCCAATACTTCAGACATCCAAACAACGAAGCATAATATTCCGACCCTTCAGCCAACTCCTATTTTGAACCCTAATCGCTGACCTCTTAACCTTAACATGAATTGGAGGCCAACCCGTAGAACACCCATATATCATTGTAGGCCAATTAGCATCTATTCTATACTTCCTCCTAATCCTAGTGCTAATACCAATAGCCGGCCTTATTGAAAATAAACTTCTAAAATGAAGAGTCTTTGTAGTATAACAAAATACCTCGGTCTTGTAAACCGGAAAAGGAGAACCCCATTCCTCCCTAAGACTCAAGGAAGAGACATTAAACCTCACCACCAACACCCAAAGCTGGAATTCTACATAAACTATTCCTTGAAAAAAGCTTATTGTACAGTTACCACAACATCACAGTACTACGTCAGTATTAAAAGTAATTTGTTTTAAAAACATTTTACTATACACATTACATATACATACACACGTGCATGCTAATATTTAGTCTCTCCTTGTAAATATTCATATATACATGCTATGTATTATTGTGCATTCATTTATTTTCCATACGATAAGTTAAAGCCCGTATTAATTATCATTAATTTTACATATTACATAATATGTATGCTCTTACATATTATACCTCCCCTATCAATTTTATCTCCATTATATCCTATGGTCACTCCATTAGATCACGAGCTTAATCACCATGCCGCGTGAAACCAGCAACCCGCTTGGCAGGGATCCCTCTTCTCGCACCGGGCCCATACTCCGTGGGGGTAGCTAGTAATGATCTTTATAAGACATCTGGTTCTTACTTCAGGACCATCTTAACTTAAAATCGCCCACTCGTTCCCCTTAAATAAGACATCTCGATGGATTCATGACTAATCAGCCCATGCCTAACATAACTGAGGTTTCATACATTTGGTATCTTTTAATTTTTGGGGGGGAGCTTGCACCGACTCAGCTATGGCCTTAGAAAGGCCCCGTCACAGTCAAATAAATTGTAGCTGGACCTGTGTGTATTTTTGATTGGACTAGCACAACCAACAGGTGTTATTTAATTAATGGTTACAGGACATAGTACTTTATTATTCCCCCCGGGCTCAAAAAACCCTATCTCATAGAGGTTTTAACCCCCCTTCCCCCTTCCAAAACTGATCCTCTGCTTTGATATTCACCACCCCCCTACAGTGCTTCGTCCCTAGATCTACGCGCATTTTTTTTAATAAATCAATACTAAATCTGACACAAGCCCCATAATGAAATCATACAAATAATTTCCTACCCCATAA